TATCTAAAGAAAAAAACTATTTCATATGGTTAAGAAAATATGGATGGGTATATAAAGATAAGTATACAGATGTCAGAGAGAGGTATCTATATATGATGGATCTATATCGGAACAGAATGACATGGGCTAATAGAGAAATGATATGGCCTTATAGAGACAGCGAGGTGTTATGGGACAAAAAATAAATCCACTCGGTTTCAGACTTGGTACAACCCAAAGCCATCATTCTGTTTGGTTTTCACAACCAAAAAGTTATTCCGAGGGGCTCCAGGAAGATCAAAAAATACAGAATTGTATCAAGAATTATGTACAAAAAAATATGAAAATATCCTCTGGTGTCGAGGGAATTGCACGCATAAAGATTCAAAAAAGAATCGATCTGATTCAGGTCATAATATATATGGGATTTCCAAAATTGTTAATAGAGGGCAGCCCACGAGGAATAGAAGAATTACAAAGAAATGTGCAAAAAGAATTGAATTCTGTGAACAGAAAACTTAACATTGCTATCACAAGAGTTGCAAAACCTTATGGACAACCTAATATTCTTGCAGAATTTATAGCCGGACAATTAAAGAATAGAGTTTCATTTCGAAAGGCAATGAAAAAAGCTATTGAATTAACCGAACAAGCGGATACAAAAGGAATTCAAGTACAAATTGCCGGGCGTATCGACGGAAAAGAAATTGCACGTGTCGAATGGATCAGAGAAGGTAGGGTTCCCCTACAAACCATTCGAGCTAAAATTGATTATTGTTCCTATACAGTTCGAACTATCTATGGGGCATTAGGAATAAAAATTTGGATATTTACAGACGAGGAATAATGGTTCTTTTGTTGTCTTTCTGTTCCATCCATCCGGCAATTGAATAAAAAATAAAAAACTCGTTCATTCAATAAAAAAATTAGAAATTTTAGAATTCTATAGGGTTGAATAACAATTCGATTGACTCCATATAATTGCTATGCTTAGTGTGTGACTCGTTGGTTTGGTTAGGTAAGGATTTAAAAACAAAGGACCGTTGCCTAGTGTGAACTTAACTATATAACCAATAACCAGCTCATTGCTTCGTATTATCTGGATCCAAGGAACCAGTCACTATATGATGTATCGATCGTATTGTTGTAGCAACTGAAATCTTTTTTACAGAAAAGAAAAATCAATCAAATCAGATTATAAGGTTGTGAAGAAAAAACAAAGGGATATAGATAGATGGAAGGATGAGAGAAAGAAAGAAAAAGAATAGCAATGATATACGATATACGATTCCAATATGTATGGTCTATGAACTATCTCATAAAAGGCAGTGTAATAAAGCATTAAATTAATATGTATTCGTCCATAATTAATAATTAGATGAATCCAATTAATTCATAAGAAAAATAAAAATAATAAAGAGCATCGAGTCAATAAAGACTGAGGAGATTGATTCAGGAATCCATTTTTTTATTAGGAGCTCCGTTGCAAAGTTCGGGCCTAGCCATTAATCGAGAAGCGATGGGAACGACAGAACCTGTGACTGCGGAAGATTCCCTTGAAAAGAATGCTAATGATTCATTGGGTGGGATGGCGGAACGAGCCAAGAACCAATTCATTTATTATGAGAGAGAGGTCATGAGATGCCTCTACGAATGAAAGGGATGTTCAAAGAGCAAATATTCGCCCGCGAAAGCCTTAATTGGATTGCTAAATTTTTGGTGATTCAATAAAGGTAAGACGATTAATTAAAAAGACAATTATACATTATATTATAATAATTTGATATTTACGAGCAACATTTTTAAATTCCTACGGGACAGATTAGAGCTCAACAAATTCCATGATTCGGTGTATTATTCATTAAATAATATATCTGTAATTTTCTTTAAATTGTTTCATTCGCGAGGAGCTGGATGAGAAGAAACTCTCATGTCCGGTTCTGCAGTAGAGATGGCATTGAGAAACAACCATCAACTATAACCCAAAAAGAACCAGATTTCGTAAACAACATAGAGGAAGAATGAAGGGAATATCTTATCGAGGCAATCGAATTTGTTTTGGCGGATACGCCCTTCAGGCACTTGAGCCCGCCTGGATCACATCTAGACAAATAGAAGCGGGGCGACGAGCCATGACACGATATGCGCGCCGTGGTGGAAAAATATGGGTACGTATATTTCCAGACAAACCTGTTACAGTAAGACCTACCGAAACACGTATGGGTTCGGGGAAAGGATCTCCCGAATATTGGGTATCCGTCGTTAAACCGGGTCGAATACTTTATGAAATGGGCGGAGTATCAGAAATTGTAGCCAGAGAAGCTATTTCTATAGCTGCGTCCAAAATGCCTATACGAACTCAATTCGTTATTGCGGGATAGGGATGTGGAAAGGGGCCCTTGTGATGAAAAAAACCGCAGTTTATTTATTTCTGGACAAATAATATTTCTTCTTTTTTTCTTCGCCTTTTGCTTTGAATTGAAAGAAAAAAAGATAAAAAAAAATGATATGATTCAACCTCAGACCTATTTAAATGTAGCAGATAACAGCGGGGCTAGAGAATTAATGTGTATTCGAATCATAGGAGCTAGTAATCGCCGATATGCTCATATTGGTGACGTTATTGTTGCTGTAATCAAAGAAGCAGTGCCCAATATGCCTCTACAAAGATCAGAAGTGATCAGAGCTGTAATTGTACGTACATGTAAAGAACTCAAACGTGACAATGGTATGATAATACAATATGATGACAATGCAGCAGTTGTCATTGATCAAGAAGGAAATCCAAAAGGAACTCGAGTTTTTGGTGCGATCGCTCGGGAATTGAGACAGTTGAATTTTACTAAAATAGTCTCATTAGCTCCTGAGGTATTATAAATACTAATAGATGAGAACATAATAATAGCAGGGTATCTGAATTAGATTCCACTTTCAATTTATAATTAGTAGAATGCATTAGTAGATTGTGTCTCACGCATATACCTTTAATAATTCATAAAAAAAGAATAAAAAAGCAGAGTATGTTGATTATATAAAAACTCGGAGGCACCAATAATTATAGTTCATCATGGGTAGGGACACTATTGCCGAAATAATAACTTCTATACGAAATGCTGACATGGATAAAAAAGGGACGGTTCGAATAGCATCTACAAATATCACCGAAAACATTGTGAAAATACTTCTACGAGAAGGCTTTATCGAAAATGTGAGAAAACATCGAGCAAGCACGAAATGTTTCTTGGTTTTAACTCTGCGACATAGAAGGAATAGAAAAGGACCATATCGAACTGTTTTAAAACGTATCAGCCGACCCGGCCTACGAATCTATTCCAACCATCAACGAATTCCTAGGATTTTAGGAGGAATGGGTATTGTAATTCTTTCTACTTCTCGAGGTATAATGACAGACCGAGAGGCTCGACTAGAAGGAATCGGAGGAGAAATTTTGTGTTATATATGGTGATCTTTCTGGTATCCGAATTGCATCCGTAACTTCCTAGTTTGTTTTGTGAAAAAAAGAGGAAAGACGGGTTGTCTAATATCACTCCTCCTCCATTAGTTGATAATTCAAGGGGGTTACCTGGAATGAAAGAACAAAAATGGATTCATGAAGGTTTAATTACTGAATCACTTCCAAATGGTATGTTTCGGGTTCGTTTAGATAATGAGGATCTTATTCTAGGTTATGTTTCGGGAAGGATCCGACGTAGTTTTATACGGATACTGCCAGGTGATAGAGTAAAAATTGAAGTAAGTCGGTATGATTCAACCAGGGGACGCATAATTTATAGACTCCGCAATAAAGATTCGAACGATTAAATGGCTTTTTCAACATTCCTCTCGCGCGGATACAATTGGAAGTTCCAAATTTTAAATTTAAAGAGACTTATTTTCTTCCAAAGAGTAGATTCGGAATTCAGGTAAGGAATAACAAATATGAAAATAAGGGCCTCCGTTCGTAAAATTTGTGAAAAATGTCGACTGATCCGTAGGCGGGGGCGAATTATAGTAATTTGTTCCAACCCTAGGCATAAACAGAGACAGGGATAATCTTTCTAAAAAAGGACCCTCCAAAGAACTCAATACACAAATAAAAGATCTGTTTTGACATGAAATGGATATATCCGTATATCTCTGACTCATATTTATGAGATGATAAAATATGGCAAAAACCATACCAAGAATTGGCTCACGTAGGAATGGACGCATTGGTTCGCGTAAGAATGGACGTCGAATACCAAAAGGGGTTATTCATGTTCAAGCAAGTTTCAACAATACCATTGTAACGGTTACAGATATACGGGGTCGGGTGGTTTCATGGTCCTCAGCCGGTACTTGTGGCTTCAGGGGCACAAGAAGAGGGACGCCATTTGCTGCTCAAACCGCAGCCGCAAACGCTATTCGTACAGTAGTGGATCAGGGTATGCAACGAGCAGAAGTCATGATAAAGGGTCCTGGTCTTGGAAGAGATGCAGCATTACGAGCCATTCGTAGAAGTGGTATACTATTAAGTTTTGTCAGAGACGTAACCCCTATGCCACATAATGGATGTAGACCTCCTAAAAAAAGACGTGTATAGAAATTAAGAATTGAACGGATTTCAAGAGAAATAAATGATTCAATGATCTGATCAAATAATATTACTATGCTTCGAGAGGAAGTAGCAGTATCTACTCGGACACTACAGTGGAAGTGTGTTGAATCAAGAGCAGACAGTAAGCGTCTTTATTATGGACGTTTTATTTTGTCTCCGCTTATGAAAGGACAAGCCGATACAATAGGCATCGCGATGCGAAGGGCTTTGCTTGGAGAAATAGAAGGAACATGTATCACACGCGCAAAATCTGAAAAGATACCACATGAATATTCTACCATAGTAGGTATTGAAGAATCGGTACATGAAATTTTAATGAATTTGAAAGAAATTGTATTGAGAAGTAATCTGTATGGAACTCGCGACGCATCTATTTGCGTCAAGGGTCCTGGATATGTAACTGCTCAAGACATCATCTCAGCGC